TTATTGGGAATAACGAGAGCATCTTTGAATACTCAAAGTTTCATCTCCGAGGCCAGTTTTCAAGAAACTGCTCGCGTTTTAGCAAAAGCCGCTCTCCGCGGTCGTATCGATTGGTTGAAAGGCCTAAAAGAAAACGTTGTTCTAGGCGGTATGATACCTGTTGGTACCGGATTCAAAAGATTCGTGAAAGGCTCAAGGAAACATAAAAAGATGCGTTTGAACAGCAAAAAGAAGAATTTATTCCAAGGGGAATTTAGAGATAGAGATATTTTATTCCACCACAGAGAGCTATTTGAGTCTTGCATTTCAAGAAATTTCTATGATACATCAGAATAATTTCTTCTAGGATTAAATGATTCCTAAGACCTAAGAGCAGATTCATTTTTTTTCGTGGTCCTGTGATTTGTTACATGTGATTTATTAATAGTAATAAAGAAAATAAGGAATGGAATAGAATGAAATTAATTGCTTGGATCATATATCAACATCCAATCTACGGGAAAAGATAAGGTTCCGTCGGAACAATTATTTATTTCAGGGTACCCCCTCTTTCTTTGTTTGAAAAAGAAAGAGAGAGAGAGGAAGTGTGGGTAGAAATGATAAAAAGATATTGGAACATTAATTTAGAAGAGATGATGAAAGCGGGAGTTCATTTTGGTCATGGTACTCGAAAATGGAACCCAAGAATGGCCCCTTATATCTCTGCAAAACGTAAAGGTATTCATATTACAAATCTTACTAGAACTGCTCGTTTTTTATCAGAAGCTTGTGATTTAGTTTTTGATGCAGCAAGCAAGAGAAAACAATTCTTAATTGTTGGTACCAAAAATAAAGCAGCGGATTCAGTAGCGCGGGCTGCAATAAGGGCTCGGTGTCATTATGTTAATAAAAAATGGCTCGGCGGTATTTTAACGAATTGGTCTACTACAGAAACGAGACTTCAAAAGTTCAGGGATTTGAGAATGGAACAAAAGACCGGTAGACTCAACCGTCTTCCGAAAGGAGATGGGACTCGATTGAAGAGACAGTTAGCTCACTTGCAAACATATCTGGGCGGGATTAAATATATGACAGGGTTACCCGATATTGTAATACTCGTTGATCAGCAAGAAGAATATACGGCTCTTCGAGAATGTATCACTTTGGGAATTCCAACCATTTGTTTAATTGATACAAACTGTGACCCGGATCTAGCAGATATTTCGATTCCAGCGAATGATGACGCTATAGCCTCAATCCGATTAATTCTTAATAAATTAGTATTTGCAATTTGTGAGGGTCGTTCTAGCTATATACGAAATTCCTGATTAATAATAAGATAAAGAAATAAAATAATAAGATAAACAAATTATTTTGTGAACTCCATATATTTATGGATATGGAATCAGTTACTGTTTGTCAATTGTGCAAAAGAGATAAAAATAACTAGCTATATTATGTGATTTGTTGGTATCTAAAATATACAATTAAACTAGACAATTTTAGTAGGCAAATAAAAAAAAAAACGATGGTTGAATCAAAATAATTCCTTTTCAAGTTTTCTTTCTTTCAGGAGGTAGTATGAATGTTCTATCATGTTCCATCAACATCCTAAAAGGGTTATATGATATATCTGGTGTGGAAGTAGGCCAGCATTTCTATTGGAAAATAGGAGGTTTCCAAGTCCACGCCCAAGTACTTATTACTTCTTGGGTTGTAATTGCTATCTTATTAGGTTCAGCCATTGTAGCTGTTCGGAACCCCCAAACCATTCCAACGGGCGGTCAGAATTTCTTCGAATATGTCCTTGAATTCATTCGAGATATAAGCCAAACTCAGATCGGAGAGGAATACGGCCCGTGGGTCCCCTTTATTGGAACTATGTTTCTATTTATTTTTGTTTCTAATTGGGCGGGTGCACTTTTACCTTGGAAGATCATAGAGTTACCTCATGGGGAGTTAGCTGCACCTACGAATGATATAAATACTACCGTTGCTTTAGCTTTACTTACGTCAATAGCCTATTTTTATGCGGGCCTTAGCAAAAAAGGATTAGGTTATTTCAGTAAATACATTCAACCAACTCCAATTCTTTTACCCATTAACATTTTAGAAGATTTCACAAAACCTTTATCACTTAGCTTTCGACTTTTCGGAAATATATTAGCGGATGAATTAGTAGTTGTTGTTCTTGTTTCTTTAGTACCCTCAGTGGTTCCTATACCTGTCATGTTCCTTGGATTATTTACAAGTGGTATTCAAGCTCTTATTTTTGCAACTTTAGCTGCGGCTTATATAGGCGAATCCATGGAGGGGCATCATTAACGAATTTTGGTTTGAAATACCCTTTCTTTTTAGCTTATTCTAAGGAAAGAGATCTAAAATAGTTTTTTCCTAAACGAAACGAGTTTTTTCCTAGAATTTGTTTGAATCATTTATATCTTCTTCCAATCACTTTTTTTGCGTGATTATTTTATTCATTCAATTCCAATCCAATTTTAGGAGTCATAATCTGAATAAGAGTTGTTTCCAACGTGTTATTAAAAAAAAAGGGGGTTTTCCTAAAGAGATAGAGCAATTTGTATTTCAATCGGTTTTATTCAATTCAATGATTGACTAATAATAAAATATTAATAAAAAAATAATAAAATAAATTACAAGAAAACAAAGACTTATATTTCTAGGCAAGGATTCAGACTAATGAATTTGTCCATTTAGATTGATTGTATCCAAGTGGGATAATGATAAGGAAGAGAATAATTCAAAAAACAAAATGAGATTCCGAAAAAAAACAATGGATTATTTAGAAAAGTGAAATCAAACTAAGTTTATGGAATATATAAATAATGGAATAATGGCTATAAGCCAACTTTCTTTTTGTGAATATTTCAACATCAAAAAATAATTTTTGAATCCGATTACGATTAAATTTAAGATACGAATAGTTTGGTTTACGTTATGGAAGAAAGACGTGTATATGGAATATTAACTATTTATATAGATAGTTATATATTCGTTAAAAGATACATCTAAAAGATATATTTAATCTGCCCTGGAGATTTAGATCGGAATTTCAATAAAAGTCCCTCCTTTTCGTTTGGAACTGGGAATTCAATATTGAATAATTGAATAAATAAATCAAATCAAGAAAAGTAACGAAGAGTTCAAAATTTATTGGTTGATTGTATCATTAACCATTTTTTTTTGTGCGAGGAACTTATCATGAATCCATTGATTTCTGCGGCTTCTGTTATTGCTGCTGGGTTGGCTGTTGGGCTTGCCTCTATTGGACCTGGGGTTGGTCAAGGTACTGCCGCGGGGCAAGCTGTAGAAGGTATCGCAAGACAACCCGAGGCAGAGGGAAAAATACGAGGTACTTTATTGCTTAGTCTGGCTTTTATGGAAGCTTTAACAATTTATGGATTAGTTGTAGCCTTGGCACTTTTATTTGCGAATCCTTTTGTTTAATGCTATAAACGAAACTTATTTTTTTTATTGCCATTGCCTTGGACTTGCTGCTTGTTTTTTCGAATTCTATCAAGATTTCATTCCTACAATTACTTATTTCTTTTTATTTGCACAATAACCTACCACGGGAAGGACTGATTTGAGAATGAGGAATTAGTATACTAATTCGCTTTCTTCCTTCCCCCTTCTTAGTCCAATCGAACCCCTCTTTTTTTTCAAGGGAATGTTGCAAGAGTCGATATTATTAACACGCGACCTGGTACCAAATTCGAAACGCAATTTTAATAAGAACAATACTTAGTAGAGATTTGCAATTGAAACAAAAAATGCATTTCTAATAGAAAAAAAAATAGAATAGGTAAAAAAAAAAAGAGATAATTAGTCTATTTATAGTTTATAAGAAAAGAGGAGATCATATGAAAAATGTAACCGATTCTTTCGTTTTCCTGGGTCAGTGGCCACCCGCCGGGAGTTTCGGCTTTAATACCGATATTTTCGCAACAAATCCAATAAATCTAAGCATAGTCCTTGGTGTATTGATTTTTTTTGGAAAGGGGGTGTGTGCGAGTTGTTTATTTCAAGAATAGGCTGAATTGAACCAGCTGCGTTTTTTTTTCTTTTTAACTAAAGAAAGAAAAGGTGCATGATCCCGCGAATTCCTTCTGAAATAATTTGAAAATTATCTTTAAGAACTACAGCAGTTCGTGATTCATGGGGAAATATACTTTGATTCTCTTTCAACCAATAAGGGGGACCTTTAATATGGTTAAAGCTAAACTGTTTGAAGTCGAAACACAGCAAGGTACTCTTTCTACTACTATGGTTAATACAAAAATGGGCTCAAAATGAATAGTTGGAAATTGTTTTCGGTATAGAACACTCATGTCGAAAAAAGTATTTGACCTTTTTGTTTTGAAAAATGAGTATTTTACTCATTCTTTATTTTACTCATTCTTATCCAATGCTGAGTCGATAACCTATGTATTAAAGTAAATTCTTTGGATTTGAAAAAAAAAAAAACAACTTTACTGACAATTACTTGTTTAGTCAGAAGAGTCCTCCGAATATTTTGGTCTCGGATTAGTTTCAATATTTTTTTTGTCAATATTTGTTTTTTGAATAGGAATTCTGAATTAGAGAAGAGAGGGTAGGCTCATTTCAGTCAAAAAAGATATGGGATTTTCCCCATAAGTAATTGAAATAATTGAGCGTGAGAGCCAAATGAATCGAAAGATTCATGTTTGGTTCGGGAAGAGATCATGGGAGTTTTGCAATGACTGGAAAGATAATCTACTTTCATTAAGTGATTTATTAGATAATCGAAAACAACGGATTTTGGATACTATTCGAAATTCAGAAGAACTACGCGAGGGGGCCTTTGAACAGCTGGAAAAAGCCCGGGCCCGCTTACGGAAAGTAGAAATAGAAGCAGATCAGTTTCGAACGACTGGATACTCTGAAATAGAACGAGAAAAATTGAATTTGATTAATTCAACTTATAAGACTTTGGAACAATTAGAAAATTCCAAAAATGAAAGCATTCATTTTGAACA